AATTTTGTGTTCACATTCAAATTTCAACTCTATCGAAAATTCCGGAGAAACTTTTTGGATAAATAAACTTCATGATATCTTTACTACGGATTACCGAGAATTTCAAGGAAAAATGGATCCATTTGATGATAAGTCATTATTGGTTGATGATAAGTCATTATTCGCAGGTAAAAGAAAAGAAATAAATAAAGAGGTCCCTCGATGGTCACACAAATTATTTAGCCCTTTGGACGAACTGGCAGGCGATGAAGACGAGTTCATCGACGAATTTTGTGTTCGTCCAAGAAAAATGCAAGGTATAGAACTGTGTAATGTTAAGGAGATGAATAGAGAAAGTAAAACTACTTTCCTTAATCCAGATCTAGATGATTTGGTTGTTGTATATTATCCTGAAGAAGTGGATTTTCGTCACAATATAATCAAAGGATCCATGCGTGCTCAAAGACGTAAAATACCTGTTTGGAAAACGTCCCAAACTGCGGATTCCCCTCTTTTTTTGGGCAGAAGAGAGACTTTTTTGTCCAAAATATTGAAGATTTTTAGGATTCTTTTTAGGAGCAAGGGCGCGGAATTAAAGATTTACGATTATGGCGAGAAAGGGGTGATAGAAACGATGGATATAGATATGGATCAAACTAGAAAAGAAAGGGGGAATCGATGCCGTAAGGACATAAAAAGACGGTGGGAAAATACTCGACATGGTTATATAATAAGGGGTTCTTTATTAGTAACTCAATCAATTCTTAGAAAATATATAGTATTGCCTTTGTTGATAATAGCCAAAAATCTTGGGCGTATACTATTATATCAATCCCCCGAGTGGTACGAGGATTTTAAAGAGTGGAAAAGAGAAAGACATTTTAACTGCACCTATAGGGGTGTTCAATTAGCAGAATGGGAATTTCCTCGAAATTGGTTATTCGAAGGTATTCATATAAAGATCCTATGTCCTTTTTATCTGAAACCGTGGCACAGATCTAAACTAAAATCCCATCATAGACATAAAGATTTAACACCGAAATTTTATTTTTTAACAGTTTTTGGAAAGGAGGCTTACCACCCCTTTGGTTATGGCCGAAGACGACCTTCCTTTTTTAAACCCATTTGGAAACACCTTCAAAAAAAACTTAAAAAGAGGAAAAATAAAAGTTTTTCAGCTCAAGAACAAGAAATTATAAAAGAAAGAACAAAAAAGTTTCTAAAGGGATTAAATGAAAAAACAAAATGGGTTATGAAAATAAAAACAGTTCGATTTCTAAAAAGACTAATGAAAGAGTTTGTAAAAGTAATTCCATTATTTGGATTAAAGGAAGTATATGAATCAAATAAAAAGAATTTGATAATAAGTAATCAGATGATTCATGAATCGCCCATTCGAATTAGATCTATGGATTGGACAAATTTTTCACCGACAGAAAAAAAGATCAAGGATCTGTTTGATAAGACAAGTACAATCAGAAATAAAATAGAAAAAATAGCAAAAGACAAGAAAAACATATTTATAACTACGGATATAAACATAAGCCCTAACGAAACAGGTTGTGATAATAAACGATTCGAATCGCCGAAAAAGATTTGGCAGATATTAAAACGGAGAAGTGCCCGACCAATACGTAAGTGTGACTATTTTATAAACGTTTTTATTGAAAGGATATACATAGGTATCTTTAATATCTTTTTACGTATCATTATGAATATTCCCAGAATCGATGTAGAAATTTTACTTAAATCAAAAAAAAAAATTACTGAAAAATACAGTTCCAATAATGAAACAAATAAAAAAAAAATGGAGGAAAAAAAAAAAATAATAATTCATTTTTTTTCGACTAAAGGTAAAAGAAAGTTTATTTTTAATAAGAATTCAGAGATTTTTTGTGACCTCTTTTCTTTGTCACAGGCATATGTATTTTACAAAATATCACAAACTCAAATTATCAACAAGTCTCACTTGAAATCCGTATTTCAATATCAGAAAACAATTCCTTTTATTAAAGATAGAATAAAATATTCTATTGGAACACAAGGAATATTTTATTACGAATCAAGGCATAAGAAATTTCACAGTTTTGGAATGAATATGAATGAATGGAAAGGCTGGTTAATGGGTAATGATCACTATCAATACGACTTATCTGAGACTTTATGGTCTAGATTACTACCACAAAAATGGCGAAATGGAATCAATCCAAGTTTTAGGGTTCAAAAAACAAACTCGACAAATTTTGATTCATATGAAAAAGACCCATTAATTCATTACGAGAAACAAAACAATTATGCAGTGAATTCATTACAGAGCCAAAAAAAGAAATTAATAAAAAGCTACAAATACGATCTTTTATCAAATAAATATATTAATTATGAATATGAAGATAAGAAGGGTTCATATATTTATGGGTTTCCATTACAAGTAAACGCGGCCCAAGGGATCCTCTATAATAGAGATAATCCTGAATTTGATTATTTACCAGCAGATATAGATCTTAGTAATTATCTACGAAAAGATTCTATTATTGATAGGAATCAAAATACGGGTAGGAAATATTTTGATTTGAGAGCTTTTAATTTTGGGCTTATAAAAGCGAGTGATATTGAGGAATGGACAAATGTCAGTACCAGCATAAAAAAAAATACTAAGACTCGTTATTATTATTATAAAATAATTGATAAAATTGATAATAATAATAATCTTTTTAATCTCACAATTCATAACCAAATCACCCCAGCAACTAATCAAACAAAAACATCTTTTGACTGGACGGGAATGAATGAAAAAAGACTAAATGGGCCTATCTCGAATCGGGAACCTTGGTTTTTGCCAGAATTGGGGTTATTTTATGATGTATATAAGACCGAGCCGTGGATCATACCAATCAATTTACTTATTTTTAATTCGAATATAAAAGAAAACAATCTAACAATCACCCAAAAGCTAAAAAAATGGCTTGAATTCGAGAATCTAAATCAAATTGAATTAGAAAATCGAAATCAAGAAAAAAAACAAGAGCCGATCCCAGGATATCTTGGATATGATCCATTAGAAGACTATGTTGAAGAAGATTTGTGGGAATCAGACTCAGACGTTCTTAAATACATCGAGGAAACTAAATATATTTCCCGGTTGATGTTCAAACTCTTCCTGAAAAGATATTTGTTTTTAAAATTTCAATTGAAAACGACTCTTTCTTTGAGCCAAACAGCAATCAATAATTTAAAAATATATTGGCTACTCCTTAGATTGAGAGATCCAGAGGAAATGGCTACGGCCTTTCTTAGAAGAAAAGAAATGAATTTGGTTCCACTGCTGATTGGAAAACCGGAGTTTTTGACTTTTTTCAATTTGGAAAAAGGGGGACTATTGATTATTGAACCAACTCGGCTATCCACAAAATGGGATGGACAATGGATCATGTACCAAACCATAGCTATTTCGCGGGTGCATAAGAGTCAGCACCAAACTAATCAAAGATATAAAAAAAAAAGAAATGTTGATAAGAATGGTCTTAATGATTTTATTGTTCCTGAAAATATTTTATCTTCTAGACGTCGTAGAGAATTGAGAATTCAAATTTGTTTAAATTCGAGAAATATCAATGTTAGGGATAAAAACCAAGTATTTTGCGATGGGAACGGTGCAAGGAACTTTGGTGATTTTTTTTATGAGGATAAGTATCCTGTTGTCGATACAAATAAATTTTTTAAGTTAAAATTATTTCTTTGGCCCAATTATCGATTAGAAGATTTAGCTTGTATGAATCGCTATTGGTTTGATACCAATAATGGTAGTCGTTTCAGTATGTTAAGGATACATATGTATCCATGATTGATAATTCGTTGATGATACATTTCCATGGATCAAATGGCATATCCGGTATGGCAGATGAAGACAAACAAATATACACACACACGCCTTGTGTTATATTCCATTCTGATACATGATACTGATTGAATGACTTTATCTTAGCTTAGAATTCTATCTAGTAATGAGTTGTCATAATCTTCTTATTTTAAGTTCTTAAAGTCCAAATTCTTTTCTTCTCTTTTGTGGGTTATAAATGTACCGCCCTTTTGTATCCATATCCGAATAAAATTGAAAATTGATTCATTGCATTTTTTTTTGATAAAAAAAGAAATATATAGAAAAATACAGATTATTGAAGAAATTAGAATGACTGGCATTATTATTACTGATCAGTAAAATCCATATCTGTATCTGTAAAAAAAAAAAGAGGGGAAAAATAATTATTTTTATGGTAAAAAATTTATTAATTTCAGTTATTTCGCAAGAAGAAAATAAGGGGTCTGTTGAATTTCAAGTATTCAGTTTCACCAATAAGATACGTAGACTTACTTCCCATTTAGAATTGCACAGAAAAGACTATTTATCTCAGAGAGGTTTACGGAAAATTCTGGGAAAACGTCAACGGCTGCTGGTTTATTTGTCAAAGAAAAATAGAGTACGTTATAAAGAATTAATTAGTCAATTGGATATTCGGGAGCCAAAAACTCATTAAGTGAATTTGAAGATTAGTTTTGAATTATTGGATTTATTAGATTTTTATTATTTTATATTATAAATATTATCTATTATTATATTTTTTATTATTATAATTTGATGAACTTCATTTCGTTTTCAGCACTTCATGGAATAATGAATGGGAGAAAAATATATGACTGTACCAACTACAAGAAAAGACCTCATGATAGTCAATATGGGGCCTCACCACCCATCAATGCATGGTGTTCTTCGACTCATCGTTACTCTAGATGGGGAAGATGTTATTGACTGTGAACCCATATTGGGTTATTTACACAGAGGGATGGAAAAAATTGCGGAAAATAGAACAATAATACAATATCTTCCTTATGTAACACGCTGGGATTATTTAGCTACTATGTTTACAGAGGCAATAACGGTAAATGGACCAGAACAGTTGGGAAATATTCAAGTACCGAAAAGAGCGAGCTATATTAGAGTAATTATGCTAGAGCTGAGTCGTATAGCTTCTCATTTGTTATGGCTTGGCCCTTTTATGGCAGATATCGGTGCTCAGACGCCTTTCTTCTATATTTTCCGAGAGAGGGAATTGATATACGACCTATTCGAATCTGCGACAGGTATGCGAATGATGCATAATTATTTCCGTATCGGGGGGGTAGCTGCTGATCTACCTTATGGCTGGATAGATAAATGTTTTGATTTCTGTGATTATTTTTTAACAGGGATTACTGAATATCAAAAGCTTATTACGCGCAATCCCATTTTTTTGGAACGAGTTGAGGGAGTGGGCATTATTGGTGGAGGAGAGGCAATAAATTGGGGCTTATCAGGACCCATGCTACGAGCGTCCGGAATTGAATGGGATCTTCGTAAAGTCGATCATTATGAGTGTTACGACGAATTTGATTGGGAAGTACAATGGCAAAAAGAAGGAGATTCATTAGCTCGTTATTTAGTCCGAATCAGTGAAATGGCGGAATCCATAAAAATTATTCAACAAGCTCTGGAAGGAATTCCAGGGGGGCCCTATGAGAATTTAGAGGTACGGCGCTTTGATAGAACAAAGGATTCTGAATGGAATGAATTTGATTATCGATTCATTAGTAAAAAACCCGCGCCTACTTTTGAATTATCTAAACAAGAACTTTATGTAAGAGTGGAAGCCCCGAAGGGGGAATTGGGAATTTTTCTGGTAGGAGATCGGGGTGTTTTTCCCTGGAGATGGAAAATTCGTCCACCCGGTTTTATCAATTTGCAAATTCTTCCTCAGCTAGTTAAAAGAATGAAATTGGCTGATATTATGACAATACTAGGTAGTATCGATATTATTATGGGAGAAGTTGATCGTTGAAATGATAATTGATACGACAAGAGTACAAGTACAAGCTATCAATTCTTTTTCCAGATCGGAATCCTTAAAAGAGGTTTATGGGCTCGTATGGTTACTTGTTCCTATTTTTACTCCTGTATCGGGAATCATAATAGGGGTACTAGTAATTGTGTGGTTAGAAAGACAAATATCTGCAGGGATACAACAACGTATTGGACCTGAATACGCGGGTCCTTTGGGAATTCTTCAAGCTCTAGCAGATGGTACCAAATTACTTTTCAAAGAAGATCTTATCCCGTCTAGAGGAGATATTGGTTTATTCAGTATCGGACCATCTATAGCGGTCATATCCATTTTACTAAGTTATTCAGTAATTCCTTTTGGCTATCACCTTATTTTAGCCGATCTCAATATAGGGGTTTTCTTATGGATTGCCATTTCAAGTATTGCTCCTATTGGGCTTCTTATGTCAGGATATGGATCGAATAATAAATATTCCTTTTTAGGTGGTCTACGAGCCGCTGCTCAATCAATTAGTTATGAAATACCATTAACTCCATGTGTGTTATCAATATCTCTACGTGTGATTCGTCAGAACATGGACTTTTTTTATTTGACCTAATTTATTTACATTTTCGTTCTAGGAAAAAATAAAGTGGAATGTATTGAATAGATAGCTTCATTTTTTATTCAACATTCGGGGCGATGAGCTAAACCAGATAGTTATATGAGTGAAAGAAAACAGCTTAGAAGTTGGCAGTAAAAAGATTGAGTCTCATTACCTAGGTACAAGAGTTAAGCGGGCGTAAATATAAACAGTATAAACGGGTTGCCCCAAGCAAGATTGGTTGATTAGTCATCATAGTTTGAAGCGGGTACAAAAGAAAAACTGTATGGAGTTTTTATTATTGTATGTATTACCATACCGGAGATCGAATAAAAACGAGTGGACGGTTAGGAATACCAAGGTACACAAAGGATTAGTAATGGAGATAATGTAAGTAAATTATCCAAAAGGGATATTTCTGCATAAAGGGAATCCTAATGGGGCTTTAAGTTAGTAGAAATGATCAAGTAGTACTTTACCACGATCCCGATCCAGAGTATACTCCTACCCACTGATTAAACAAATTACTATCAGGAACGAAGTAATCCTTTATTTATTTTTTTATCCAGAAAGAACAGATAGAATTCTTATCATGATTTTAATATAATAGAATGCCCAATTTTTTGTCATAATTAAAAGAAATCTAAATAAGTCGAAATTTCTATTGAAACAATGCCATACAACGAGTATTTTATTGAAATATTAAGTTATTACTGAACAAAAAATTGTAATTAATTATAAAGAATGAGATCAATTCCGAAGCATTTGTTTTATTATAGCAGACAGAATTGCATTGGTCTAATTTTGGACTCTCCTATGTATCTCTATCTACCCTACAAGATAAGTTAAGTAAAGTATATTGAGATAATATTGAACCAGTCCTTAGATTTAGTTGTGGCCATCGAGGAGCCGTATGAAGCTTAAGTCTCATGTACGGTTTTGCAATAGCGCTGGGAATAGTGATGTTATCGCCGACTATGATTATCTAACAGTTCAAGTACAGTTGATATAGTTGAGGCGCAGTCAAAATATGGTTTTTGGGGTTGGAATCTGTGGCGCCAACCTATAGGTTTTACTGTTTTTTTAATTTCTTCCCTAGCAGAATGCGAGAGATTACCTTTTGATTTACCAGAAGCAGAGGAAGAATTAGTAGCAGGTTATCAAACCGAATATTCAGGTATAAAATTTGGTTTATTTTATGTTGCTTCCTATCTAAATCTACTAGTTTCTTCATTATTTGTAACAGTTCTTTACTTGGGTGGCTGGAATCTCTCTATTCCGTACATATTAAGTCCTGAGCTTTTCGGAATAAATGAAGTGAGTGGAGTCTTTGGAATGACCATTGGTATCTTTATTACATTAGCTAAAGCTTATTTGTTCCTGTTCATTCCTATCATAACAAGATGGACTTTACCTAGAATGAGAATGGACCAACTATTAAATCTTGGGTGGAAATTTCTTTTACCTATTTCTTTAGGTAATCTATTATTGACAACCTCTTCCCAACTTTTTTCACTGTAAAGGCACAGCCTATTCTATATTCATAACTTCTCTCAAACAAGAGAAAGAAACATAAAATTATTCATAGATATTCAAGATATGTTCCCCATGGTAACTGGGTTTATGAATTATGGCCAACAAACAGTACGGGCTGCAAGGTATATCGGTCAAAGTTTTCTGATTACCTTATCCCATGCAAATCGTTTACCTGTAACTATTCAATATCCTTATGAAAAATTGATCACCTCGGAACGTTTCCGTGGTCGAATCCACTTTGAATTTGATAAATGCATTGCTTGTGAAGTATGTGTTCGGGTATGTCCTATAGATCTACCCGTTGTTGATTGGAAATTGGAAACTTCTATCCGAAAGAAACGATTGCTTAATTACAGTATTGATTTCGGAATTTGTATTTTTTGTGGTAACTGCGTTGAGTATTGTCCAACGAATTGTTTATCAATGACTGAAGAATACGAACTTTCTACTTATGATCGTCATGAGTTGAATTATAATCAAATTGCTTTGGGTCGGTTGCCAATGTCGGTAATCGGCGATTACACAATTAGAACAATTATGAATTCGACTCAAACCAAAAAAGCCGTGGGTAAACTTGATTCAAGAACAATTACCAATACTAATACTAAGATTTAGTTTTGATATAAAGTAGCGCAGCTTCTTTCATCTTGTTTGGTCAATAACTAAAATTTTAACAACTATGGAGTGCTGAGAATAATGAATTCCTTTGGATTGAAAATGAATTCATATATCTATATATATATAAGTTAATAATAAAAAAAATCGATTAATTTCGAATGAAACTTTCGGATAGAGAAATGGTATTCAATCATTCAACTAATAAGTGTATCTATATCAACCCACACCCCATTAGATTTAATTCAATTAGGAACGTATCAAAAAAAAAAGAGGGTAACTTCTTTTTTCCTGGTTTGGTCAATAGGATTATGAAAAATTTCGACTTAAAATTTATCTCTTATTTTACATAGAATGGATTTACCTGGACCAATACACGATTTTCTTTTAGTTTTTTTGGGATTGGGTCTTATAGTGGGGAGTCTAGGAGTGGTATTACTTACCAATCCAATTTTTTCTGCTTTTTCATTGGGATTAGTTCTTGTTTGTACATCCTTATTCTATATTCCATCGAACTCCCACTTTGTAGCTGCTGCACAGCTCCTTATTTATGTGGGGGCAATAAATGTATTAATTGTATTTGCTGTGATGTTTATGAATGGTTCAGAATATTACAAAGATTTCCATCTTTGGGCCGTTGGAGACGGAGTCACTTCACTAGTTTGTACAAGTATTTTTGTTTCACTAATTACTACTATCCTAGATACGTCATGGTACGGGATTATTTGGACTACAAGATCAAACCAGATTATAGAGCAGGACTTGATAAATAATGGTCAACAAATTGGGATTCATTTATCAACAGATTTTTTTCTTCCATTTGAACTTATTTCGATAATTCTTTTAGTTGCCTTGATAGGTGCAATTGCTATGGCTCGTCAGTACTAAAAAAAATTATAATAATAGGGACTTTTCTTTAAATTCTATTTATTGTTCATATTGAAACGAATCGAGATTGCTGAGGAGTTGGTCAATGATGCTCGAACATGTACTTGGTTTGAGTGCCTTTTTATTATCCATCGGTATTTATGGATTGATTACAAGTCGAAATATGGTTCGAGCGCTTATGTGTCTTGAGCTTATACTGAATGCAGTTAATATAAATTTCGTAACATTTTCTGATTTCTTTGATAATCGCCAATTAAAAGGAGACGTTTTCTCAATTTTTGTTATAGCAATTGCAGCTGCTGAAGCAGCTATTGGATTAGCTATTGTTTCATCAATTCATCGTAACAGAAAATCAATTCGTATCAATCAATCGAATTTGTTGAATAAATAGTGGTATACATAATATAAAAAAATATATATATATAGAATATTCGCCAATTGAAATTGGTATGTGCGACATAAGCCTATGGTGCTGTTTGCTAAAACGTGATAAATCAAAGTATCTTAGTACTCTTTCATGAGCAGATCCAGAACTAGATTGATTCTAGTAAATCTAAATCATTGATTCGTCTGGTGTCTAGAATATATAATGCATTTACTACTTTATACTAGATCGAAAATTTATGGTGTTAAAAAAATATATAGATCCAATGTCACATTCAGTAAAGATTTATGATACATGTATAGGGTGTACCCAATGTGTACGCGCCTGTCCCACGGATGTATTAGAAATGGTACCTTGGGACGGATGTAAAGCCAAGCAAATTGCTTCTGCTCCAAGAACAGAAGACTGCGTAGGTTGTAAAAGGTGTGAATCCGCTTGTCCAACGGATTTCTTGAGTGTCCGGGTTTATTTATGGCATGAAACAACTCGTAGTATGGGTCTAGCTTATTGATACGTTCCATAAAATTCCACTTGAATCCATTTTTTTTCTTTACCGACAAAAACCCGTACTCGAGAAATTCTTTTCTTTCGAGCACGGGTTTTTCTGGTCAAAGTGTATCTTGTCTTTACCACGAATGATTTTCCTTGGTTAACTATAATTGTTGTTTTGCCGATATTCGCGGGTACTTTCATTTTCTTTTTGCCTCATAGAGGAAATAAGGTTATTAGATGGTATACTATTTGTATATGCCTCTTAGAACTACTTCTAACGGCCTATATATTCTGTTATCATTTCCAATTGGACGATCCATTAATCCAATTAGAACAGGATTATAAATGGATCAATTTTTTTGATTTTCACTGGAGACTAGGAATCGATGGACTTTCCGTCGGACCCATTTTACTCACGGGATTCATCACTACCTTAGCTACTTTAGCGGCCTGGCCGGTTACCCGAGATTCGAGATTGTTCCATTTTCTCATGTTAGCAATGTATAGCGGTCAAATAGGATCATTTTCTTCTCGGGATCTTTTACTTTTTTTTATCATGTGGGAATTAGAATTAATTCCTGTCTACCTACTTCTATCCATGTGGGGAGGGAAGAACCGTTTGTACTCAGCCACAAAATTTATTTTGTACACCGCAGGGGGTTCTATTTTTCTCTTAATGGGAGTTCTGGGTATGGGTTTATATGGTTCCAATGAACCGACATTAAATTTTGAAACATCAGCCAATCAATCATATCCTGCGGCATTGGAAATAATATTCTATTTTGGATTTCTTATTGCTTATGCTGTCAAATTGCCGATTATACCTCTACATACATGGTTACCAGATACCCATGGAGAAGCACATTACAGTACATGTATGCTTTTAGCCGGAATCTTATTAAAAATGGGAGCATATGGATTGGTTCGGATCAATATGGAATTATTACCCCATGCTCATTCTATATTTTCTCCTTGGTTGATGATAGTAGGCACAATTCAAATAATCTATGCAGCTTCAACATCTCCCGGTCAGCGCAATCTAAAAAAGAGAATTGCCTATTCCTCCGTATCTCATATGGGTTTCATAATTATAGGAATTGGTTCGATAACTGATACTGGACTCAATGGGGCTATTTTACAAATGATCTCTCATGGATTTATTGGTGCTGCACTTTTCTTCTTGGCAGGAACTAGTTACGATAGAATACGTCTTGTTTATCTCGACGAAATGGGAGGAATAGCTATCCCAATGCCAAAAATATTTACAATGTTCAGTAGCTTCTCGATGGCTTCACTTGCATTGCCTGGAATGAGTGGTTTTGTTGCAGAATTGGTGGTTTTTTTTGGACTAATAACGAGCCAAAAATATCTTTTAATGCCAAAAATACTAATCATTTTTGTAGCGGCAATTGGAATAATATTAACTCCTATTTATTCAATATCTATGTTACGTCAGATCTTCTATGGATACAAGCAATTTAATTCTCTAAATTCTCGTTTTTTGGATTCTGGATCGCGAGAACTATTTGTTTCAATCTGTGTCTTTCTACCCGTAATAGGTATTGGTATTTATCCAGATTTCGTTCTCTCAATATCAATTGACAAGGTAGAAGCTATTCTATCTAATTACTTTTATAGATAGTTTTAGTTTTCATCAATAAGACATAAAAAAAAACAAAGAATAATATAATAATAAATAATTTAATTAATTGTAATCAGATACTTTTGTAATTTTGAGAACCATTTGAATAAAGTAGTGATTCAAATGGTTCTCAAAAACTCATAAAACTTTTGTTATAAAATTTCTATGTATTGTGTATTGTATTTGTAAGGTATTTTCCTCAATTAGATGTTAATGTGAATGAACCATAACTATGTAGCCCTATTCCTAATAAGTTTACTCCAAAATAGCATATCCAAATTATAAAAAATCCCATAGAAGCCACAATTGCAGAATTTGAGCCTTGCAAATTTTCATTTGTTCTAGTATGTAAATAAATTGCGAATATTGTCCAAGTAATAAATGCCCAAGTTTCTTTTGGGTCCCAATTCCAATATGACCCCCACGCTTCATTAGCCCATACTGCTCCCGAAAGAATACCTATGGTTAAAAATAGAAACCCGAGACTAATAATATGAGAACTCCAACAATCCAATTGCTGAATTAATTGATACCTGTGATAATTTTGAAACGAAATAAAAGAATTGTTTTGTAAAACATTGCTTATTTTATTCACGTATTGAATTTCGTCAAAGGGAAATCGCCCAATCGGTAATTTATTGTTTTTATATTTACCAAAAATATCTCTATTTTTTCGAAATGTAATGACTAGAAGAGCTACTGATAATAATGATCCACACAGAAGAGCTGCGTAGCTCAATACCATCATACTTACGTGCATCATTAACCACTGTGATTGTAGAGCAGGTACTAATATTGTGGATTGATGCATTTTAGTTAAAAGACCTGAAGTAGCAAATCCTTGGGTAAAAACAGTACTTGGTGCAGTTATTGCATTTAAATGATTCATATGGTTCCTAAAATGGGGAACCATATTAATAATGGAGAAACTCCATGAAAGGAACATTAATGATTCATATAAATCACTTAAGGGTAAATGTCGCGAATAAATCCAACGAATAACTAATAATCCTGTTATACAAACAAAAGTCGCTACCATTCCTTTTTCCGACGAATCATATAGTTCTACGATTTCGTGGACCAATAAGTTAATCAAATAAATCGTAATTACAATGGAAACAATCGACAAAGAAACGTGAGTTAATATATGTTCTAAAGTAAAAAATATCATAAAAATCCTAAAAAAGATGTCCTCCAACATTGGAATAGAAATCCAAAATTTAATTCTATACATTATAGGAGTTATTCGAGTATTTATTTTACTCTTATTTTTTATAAGATGCCGCCACTCGGACTCGAACCGAGATGCTCTAGCACTGCTTCCTAAGAGCAGCGTGTCTACCGATTTCACCATAGCGGCTTGTTCGAAATCATAATAGCCCATTCATCTTCAATCGTCGAGATTGAAGGAGGCAATTCAATGCAATATCTTGAGAACACATTTTAAAAATATCATTCAAATTCCTATTGTTATTTGAACGTTCAATAATAATTTACCTGTAGTATGGGCTGTGTTAGCTTTAAGAATGCAATGGCGTTTCGTGCGGTTTCTTATGGAATTGAAGAGTTGCAACTAGATAGTTCTGTTCTCAATCCATTCCCATTCCGAAATGAAAAAATCCATTTTTTTTTTCCAGTTCACAAAGAACTGAAGTGACGAGTAACAAATTGACGGATATCGTAGAGGTTCCCGCAAACATACGTTGTTTTATTGGAAGGAATATAAGTAATTCAATCAGTTTCACAACGCGAACGAGTTCAGAGCTAATTCAATTAATGATTCCGAATACGGATTCCAAACAAATAAACGAAAATAACGAGGTCTTTTTTTATCAGGTTGAGTTATTGGTGGATGATAGAATACATATCAAATAAAAACCGAGTATTTTTTTTTACCTGTTCTATCGATCTAAATTATTGTAATAAAAAATGGTTGGACATACATATTTTGTATCTTCATAAATATCTTAGGTAATAATTAAGTAATATAAGTAATAACTTTTAAACATTGACTTAATCTTATCATTTGACTAATTATAACTTCTTTATTTGAATTTGATTTAAATATTTTCAATTTTTTAATAATTTCCAATTTAAAGTTTCTATCTGAATCTTTTCATATCTTGATTTTTTTTGTTCCCTTCAAAACATATAAGAGCTGGTGAATCGGAAACAATTAAAAAAAATAATTAAAAAAAAAAGTTTAATTTTATTATGGAACATACATATCAATATGCGTGGATCATACCTTTCGTTCCCCTTCCAGTTCCTATAGCAATAGGGTTGGGGCTTCTCCTTTTTCCGGCGGCAACAAAAAATATTCGTCGTATGTGGGCTTTTCCTAGTGTTTTATTACTAAGTATCGTTATGATTTTTTCAGCGGATCTGTCTATTCAACAAATAAATGGCAGTCCTATCTACCAATATGTATGGTCTTGGACCATTAATAATGACTTTTCCTTAGATTTCGGCCATTTGATAGATCCGCTTACTTCCATTATGTTAATATTAATAACTACTGTTGGAATAATGGTTCTTATTTATAGTGACAATTATATGTCTCATGATCAAGGATATTTGAGATTTTTTGCTTATATGAGTTTTTCTAATGCTTCCATGCTGGGATTAGTTACTAGTTCGAATTTGATACAAATTTATATTTTTTGGGAATTAGTTGGAATGTGTTCGTATCTATTAATAGGTTTTTGGTTCACACGGCCCCTTGTGGCAAGTGCTTGTCAAAAAGCCTTTGTAACGAATCGTGTAGGGGATTTTGGTTTATTTTTAGGAATCTTAGGTCTTTATTGGATAACGGGTAGTTTTGAATTTCGGGATTTGTTCGAAATAGCCAATAATTTTATTGATAATGATGGGACCAATTCTTTTTTTCTTACTTTGTGTGCTTCCTTATTATTTGTTGGTGCGGTTGCTAAATCCGCCCAATTCCCCCTTCATGTATGGTTACCAGATGCCATGGAAGGCCCTACTCCTATTTCAGCTCTTATAC